GTATTTTCTTTTATGGTTCATATTCCGGATTAGGTTCATCTCTGTAATAACCAGATGAACTGGGTTATAGACATGAAAGCATAAGAACTCAACGGGATCCCCCTCGAATCAGACAAGGAAAGAGGGGGTAGGTCCCGTTGAGTTCTTATAATATTTTTTTGTATAAATATTTCAAAAAAAATCCACTTTTTCTTATGATTGATGTTTTTGAAAAATCCACTTCATTAATTGATTCAGAAAATCTTTTACTCGAAGGTATCTGTGAATACTTTCAAAATGAAAACAAAGAAGTAATCACTCAATTTCCCCTTTTAGTATGACTCACAATTCTATAGTTCTATATATAGATTTATATCGATTAGGTATCATGCAAACCCTTTCTATACTAATAAAATAGAACCTTACTCTATTTAATCTAATAAAAATTTCCTTTTTTCTATTTTAGAAGTTCATTGAACTTGAAGAAGTTCTATTTGTATTTGTTCAATAAATTTACCTATATTTTTGTTTGTCCACTACTTAACATGATAAATCGAAAAAAGGTTATGATAAACCGAGAAAAAAATGGAAACTACGAATAGTCGTTTTTGACGAACAGGATCAAGAATCATTATTAATTCGACACAAGAAGGGGTTGGGGAAAATCCCTTTTCTTGTGTCAAGGACTAGGAGACGAACAACCCCCCCCCCCTAAAATAAAACCCTTTGTTCCTTTCATTTATACTTTGGTTTCTATTTTACGCTTATTTATCTTTTGTTTTGATTCTATTCGAATAGAAAACTACTGATTCATTCTATATCACTTCGATTTGGATTGAAAAAACAAAGAAGAGATAAGTAAAATAAAATAGTCTTCTTCACAATATACATATCATGACCGGTATAAGTAATTCCCGAAATCCGGTAGAAAAAAAAAGAAACAAACAAAATTTTTTTGATCATACACAATTACATAATATAATTATTACATAATATAATTGCCAACAAGAGTTTGTTTCTTTTTAGAGCTTGATGTTGAAAAATCCGCGGATCTAGAAATTCATTTCGGACAATTGAACCTTCTCAAACTGTTTCTTTTTAAGAACTAAAAAGATTTGTGCCAAAATAACAGATGCCAAGAAGAGCAAAAGGCCTTGGACACGTAATGGATCTTGAAGTACTACTTCCGCATCCCCCTGACCAAACCCACCCACATTAGGATTACTCGTTAATGGTTGATCAAGTTTGATGGATTCGCCCTCGGAAACAAGAAGTTCCGGCCCTGGAGGGATAATATCAACCACTTGACGCCCATCCGATGCCTCCACTATGGTTATTTCGTACCCCCCTTTCTCTTTTCGTATGATTTTGCTTACTATACCTGCTGCTGTAGCATTATAAACATTATTGTTACTCTTGCTCCCGTCGGGATAAATCTGACCCCTTCCTCTGTTCCCGCCTACATATATGGGATATTTTAAGAAGTGAACATCTTTCTTAGTAGCGGGGTCCGGGGAAAGAATAGGAAAGGTGATTTCACTATATTTCTGACCAGGAACAGGACCTATCACAAGAATATTTTTTTTAGTAGGGCGGTAACTTTGAAAAGCCAGATTTCCTATCTTTTCTTTAATCTCAGGCGAAATACGATCGGGGGGGGCTAGTTCAAACCCCTCGGGTAAAATAAGAACAGCCCCTACATTCAAAGCTCCTTTTTTACCATTAGCAAGAACTTGTTTCACTTGCAGATCATAGGGAATTCGAACAACTGCTTCAAATACAGTATCCGGAAGTACCGCTTGTGGAACCTCGATATCCACGGGTTTATTAGCTAAATGGCAATTGGCACATACAATACGGCCAGTTGCTTCTCGTGGATTTTCATAACCCTGCTGTGCAAAAATGGGATAGGCATTTGAAATGGGTGCCTGAGTTATTATATATATCATTATCATGAGCGATACGGAAATGGATCGAGTAATCTCTTTCTTTATCGACGAAAAGGTTTTTTTAGTTTGCATGGTCCAATCATTGATCCCGAAATTTTCTACAATAAAATTAGGTAGGTCGCTAGTAGAGTTCCCTATCTATAATTTTGCTATTTAATGAAATCATTTTTCTGAAATATTGGAGAAATCGCTTGGCTGGGTAGTAAGTACAATTTTGAATGTTTTGCTTATGTACAAAGTACCAAATATTCTAATTAGGTCGGTCGATCATTTTTCAGTCGTTCATTGAATGATAAATCACTACAAGTGAAGGAGATACACGATTTAAATAACGAAAGATCCAATATTTAAAAATTGTATCTAAAATGACTGGAAAAGTAGAAACAAGACCGGATATAATTTGATCATTATGAGCAAATCCAAAATCTTTGTAGACAGAGCCAATCATTAATTCCCAACCGTGGGGCGAATGGAATCCTATACATAAATCAGTTAATAAAAGAATAGAAAAAGCTTTTATTGTGTCGCTTAAGTTATATAGGAATTCTTGAACCCAAGAGTTAAGAATAACAAGTTCTTCATTACCTAAAATAGAATAACCACTTAGAATAACGAAACAGATTATATTTGTCGAGAAGTGTAAAATTGTATGGATACGATCCTCATTGTGCATCTTGATCAATTGGATCGTTTCTTTGTAGATTTCAACGCGAAGCTTTTGTAAATGCGTTTCCGGGTATTCCTTTATCATTTCCTCCAAACGAAGGAGTTCCTCTAAGTCTATGAATTTTTTTAGAATACTCTTTTCTTGAATATCATTCAAAAAAATTTCGGATTGCCTAATATTCCACCAATTAGTAATCCAAGATTCCAGACTTTTTTTAAATGAGAGAGAGATCCACCAAGGCAAAAATACTATAGATGCAAGATATAGAAGGGAAATGAATACTTTCTTTTTTGCCATTTTTTCGTCTGTGAATTTTTGAAGTTTTAATGAACTCACCCCATGCGTCGACTCTATATGATACTAATATTTCTATCAAGCATAAGTTATATTTCAAGTCATCTAGCCCATTAATCTATTTCAGAGTTTTTATTTGTGATGCAGTATAGCGGTTAGTCCTTGAATCTAGAAAGAATACAGAAATAGAATAAGAAAGAGCCCACTTCAAATTAATATTAGTCGGATTTCGAGACGAAAGAACTCCTGTTCTATTAAAAAAAATATCAAATATTTCGAAAAAAAAAATTATGGACACAAAAATTTTCGTTTTAGGGTTGTTTCGTATACGTTTACTTTGGCTCGAATAAGCGTTCGGAAGAAACTTCCGTTAACTTATGGTATAGAAAAAAAAGAGGATTCTTTAGTTTTTTCCCTCTTGCAAAGTATTAATTCTTCAGTTTATTTTTTCAAAATACTTCAATTGGTACGCGCAAGAAATAGGCCAATTCAGCAGCTTTTTGCTCAATTTCTCGTGGAGTCAAATTCTCATCAGTACGCGTCAAGGGAATGGCCCCCTGGCCTCTGATTTCCATATAAAGGACCCGACGAGCAAAAAGACCCTCTTTATTTTCTATTCTGATGGACTGAATGTCTTTCATAAGGAATCGGAGGAATATGCGACGGTTTTTTCCAGGGAATCCCCAACGAAAAATACACACTATGCCCTCTTTTATATCGAATCGATCATAACCACTACCTACATTCCACGAAATTGTGCACCACAAGTAGGAACTAATAAAAAGACCCGCGATCCCATAGAAAGACATCACGATCCCTTGTGGAAAAAAATGGATTTGCTGAGAAGGAAATAAAGATATCAAATTCCTACCAAAATAACTGGAGGTTCCAACCAATACAAACCCTAATGAACCTAAAAAAAGAATAAGGGCCCAGCCGAAATTACTTATTTTTCGAGATCCCGCTATAAGTTCTATCCATATACGTTCTGATCGCCAACTCATATTCTCACTAGACCTAGTTGCATTTTATTGGAATTGGAAAAATAACAAAAATAAATTGGATTTTACTTTTTTTGTTTCCGAAGTAACTTTCATCAACCAGCACTACTATGATGTGAACCTTTAAGAATAATTCATCGAATTGCTTAGATCCAAACTAAAATAATAACATCTCTTTCATACGATTTCCTATAGCTATCCACATATATATAGATATATTGACTTTACGTTTCCGAAATTCTTCCCGATGCCGATCCATTTGAAAAATGAATTTACCCATATATCATGTTTACACATACATAAGAGCTTATGCTCGAAAGAAGCAACATGTTATACCATATTCTACTAAATAGATATGGGTGTTATGATCCAAATCAGTTTCAAAAAAAAATGGATAAGATTTATCCCTATAGTATCTAAAAAATCTTGTTTTTTTGAACATGAAGAGATAAAGAAACCATTGCAATTGCCGGAAATACTAAGCCTACTAAAGGCACAAAAATGGAGGGAAAGTTGTTGAGAGTTATCATTGAATGGGTACCTCGATTTAATATTTGTACCTGTTATTTTTATTTATTGTTTTATATTAATATTTTTATTTTAACCTTATATTGTTATAAAGATATCTTATAATTCATATATAATAATTATATTTATATAAATATTATATTATACTTATATTATACTAAGTATACCTAAGTGAGTATATACTTAAATAAGGAATATATAAGTATATGTTTTAATATAAGTATTTTTTTAATAAATATTTATTAAAAAATTCAATAAATGTGTAAATAAAAAATATGTAAATAAACGGACTTATTCACCTTTCTACATGTTTCTACACGAAATATATGTATGATAATCCACCTTTTTATTATTCATAATATTAATTATTTTCTTATTCTTGTCTTATAATTTAATAATTTTCATTTCAAAAAATTGATTCCGTTTTATTAATATTAAATAAATTATTAAATTAAGACTCTACTCTACGGCTCTACTTAATCTAAGTTTGATTCAAAGGAAAGAAAGCATGTAGCCGAAATAATTCACTCAGAACGCCCTTTAAAGGATTACGTGGTACGATTGGATCGAATAAGCCCTTAT